AGAACGAAAAGCAAAAGAAAAAAAAGAAAAAGAAGAACAAGAAGAACAAGAACAAGAAAAAAAAAAAAGGGAGGAAGACGCTGGAATTCGTTCAAGAAAAGCTAAACGTGTGGTAATTTATAACGATAAGGATGAGGATACTGATGCTAGTAATAGTACTAATACTATTAGTAAGACTAATAGTAAAACTAATAGTGCTAAAGATTCCGGGGAAGAAATAGCTTTGAGACGTTACTCTCAACAACCAGATTTCCGTCGAGCGCTAATTAAAGGATCTATGCGTGCTCAAAGACGGAAAACACTTATTTGCGAACTATTTCAAGCAAATGTACAGTCCCCTCTTTTTTTGGAACAAATAGACAAAATCCCTTCTGTTAATATTTTTGAAATAATCAATCTCATTTTTCAAAACTGGTTCCGAAAAGAACCAGAATTCCCATTTTTGGATAGCGAAAAAGAAAAACAAAAAAAAATTGAGGAAAATGAGCGTATAACAATATCAGAAACTTGGGATACCCTTCCATTTGCTCAAGCAATAAGAGGGTCCATGTTAGTAATACAATCTTTTCTTAGAAAATACATTGTATTGCCTTCATTGATAATAGCTAAAAATATTGGTCGTATGTTATTATTTCAATTTCCTGAGTGGTACGAAGATTTTAAAGATTGGAATAAAGAAATGCATGTTAAATGCACTTATAATGCTGTTCAATTATCCGAAACAGAATTTCCTCAAAATTGGTTAACAGATGGTATTCAGATAAAGATTTTATTCCCTTTTTGTCTGAGACCTTGGCGAACATCTAAAATAGTATCTGAGTCTAATAGAGATACAGTGAAGAAAAAACAAAAAACCGAGAATTTTTGTTTTTTAACAATCTGGGGAATGGAAACAGAAGTGCCCTTTGGTTCTCCCAGAAAGAAACCTTCTTTTTTTAAACCCATTTATAAAGAATTTGATAAAAAAAAGCAAAAACTAAAAAAAAACGTTAAAGAAATTTCTTTTTTAGTTTTTGCTTTTTTTTATCAAATTTTAAAAGAAAGAATAAAAAAAAAATCGTTTATATTTATAAAAGTTACAAAAGAAAAAATAGGAAGAATAGTTTTAGTTATAAAACAAATAGTGGAAGAATTGAAAAAGGTAAGTCCCATTTTCGTATTTATATTCAGAAAAATCAAAGTAAATGAACCAAATGAAAATGAAAAAGATTATCAAATTCACAATAAAATGGGTCTAGAATTGTCCATACCAATTCAATTCACAAATATTTCACTCTTAGAAAAACAAACAAAAGATCTTTCTGATAGAGCAATCATATTGAAAAATCAAATAGAACAAATTACAAAAGAAAAGAAAAAAATAGTTCTAACTAGTGATGAGAAAAAATCAGAATCACATAAAGAATTTTTGCGGATATTTAAAAGAAAAAATATTCGATTAATATATAAATCCCATTTTTTTTTGAAATCTTTCATTGAAAAAATATACATTACTATTTTAGTACGTACCATTAACATTTCTAGGGTCAATATACAATTTATTTTTGAATCACTAAAAAAAATTCTCAAAAAATACATAATTTACGACAATAAAACAAATAAACAAGAAATTGATGAAATAAATGCAAATTCAATGAACTTTATTTTGACTTTAAAAAAGTCATCTAATACAAATAGTGATTACAACTTATCTTCCTTGTCCCAAGCATATGTATTTTATAAAATATCACAAACTAAATTAGTTAACACTTATTCCTTGAAATCTATACTGATATATCATGAGACTTATCCATTTTTTAGGGAAAAAATTAAGGATTATTGTACAACACAAGGAATATTTGATGCAAAATCAAGAGATAAGAAAATTCATAATTCTGGAATAAATGAATGGAAAAATTGGTTAAAACATCATTATCAATACAATTTATCTCAGACCAAATGGTCTGATTTAGTACTAAAAAAATGGAGAAATAAAGTCAATCAAAGGTATAAAATTCAAAAAAAAAACTCAATAAAATTGGATTTATATAAATTAACTTCAGATAAAGATAAAAAAGAAACAAACCAATTGATTTACAAGGAAGAAAATTATTCTATAGTGGATTCACTAACAAGTAAAAAAGAGAAATTTAACAAACAATATGAATATGATCTTTTATCATATGAACATATGAATTATATGGATAAGAGTAATTCATCTATTTATGTTCCAAGATTACAAATAAACGAACAACAAGAAATTTCATATAATTTCAATATATTAAAACTTTATCCATTGGTAAGTATAGCAATTAGTGATTATCTAGAAAAAGGACATATTATGAAAAAAAATCTGGATAGAAAATATTTTGATTCTAGAAGTCTTCATTTTTTTATTCAAAAGAATATTGATATTAAGACCTGGACTAACATACATATTGGTACTGAGATTAATAAAAATACTAAGACTAAAGAAACTAATGACTATCAAAAAATTAAAAAAAAGGATATTTTTTCTCCTACGATTTATGAAATTTATGAAAAAGACAAATTCAAAAAAAAAAAAAACTTTTTTGATTGGATGGGGATGAATCAAGAAAAACCATATCGTAGGATATCCAATTTAGAACCTTGGTTTTTTACAGAATTTGTGTTACTTTTTAATACATATAAGATTACCCCACAAACTATACCAATCAAATTACTTCTTTTTGATTTCTATGAAAATATTAGTCAATATGAAAATATTAACATAGATCAACAAAATAATTTTCAAAAATCATCTAATCAAAATCAAAAAGAATATCTGGAATTTTCTAATTCAAAAAAAAAAAATGAACAACAAAGCCAAGAAAATCTTCGATTTGATCCAATAAAACAAAACAAAAATAAAGATCAAAATAAAGATGTTGAAAAAGATATTAAAAAAGATATTGAAAAAATTGAAAACGAGGAAAAAGAATCGAGAGACAAGAATAAAACAAAACTTTATGCTTTAATGAAACAATTTTTTCTTTTCCAATTAAGATTGGATGACCCATTCAATAAAAGAGTACTCCCTAATATTAGGGTATATTGTTTACTACTTAGACTGGTAAATCCAAAAGAAATTGCTATATCCTCGGTTGAAAAAGGAGAGATGCGTTTGGATATAATGACGATTAAAAAAGAACCAAATCTATCTCTTTCTCTTAAAGAATTCCTAAAAAAAGGAATACTGATTATCGAACCCAAACGTCTATCTATAAAAAGGGATGGGAAGTTGATTATATATCAAATGATAATGATAGATCTTTCATTGATCGATAAAAGTAAGCGCCAAACTAATAAGAAATACAAAAAAGTAGGATATGTTGTTGGCAAGAAGAGTTCGGATAGCTTTATTTCACAATATAGCAATATACTTGTGAATGGGGACAAAACTAATTATTCCTTTATTATTCCTGAAAATATTCTATCTCTTAGACTTCGTAAAGAATTGAGAATTTTGACTTGTTTCAATTCCCGTAATTGGAATGTTGTAGATAGAAATCCAGTATTTTATCATAAATACAACATAGAAAAATACAGAAAATTTTTGAATGAACATCGTAATCTTAAAACAGATATAAATGAATTTAATAAATTCAAGTTGTTTCTTTGGCCAAATTTCCGATTAGAAGATTTAGCTTGTATGAATCGTTATTGGTTTGATACGAGTAATGGTAGTCGATTAAGTATGGGGCGCATATATATGTATTCTAGATTCCTAATTCTGTAATAAATTAATTATTCTTTAGTATTATACTAATATATAGTACTATCAATAAAAATTAGAGTTTGTATGCATTATTTTACTGCCTTACCCTGATACATAATATTGATCATCCATTGGTTCAATTAAACTTTACTGGTTTGTGAATACGGCGAGTTTTTTTTTTCTTTATATCGAAAATTGGATTTCGATATAAAGAAAAAAAAAAACAACTAAAAAGAATAAAAAATAATAAAAAAATAGTATATAAATATATCTGTATTTTTGTGGATACAAAATGAAAATAAATTAAATAAGTGGTAAAATAATTATAATTTTTCCTGATTGTTAAAATCAATAAAAAATAAATAAATAAAAATAGAAGAATATTGATATATAAGAAAAAAACAAAAATAAATAAGATGAAATTCGTCCTCCACCTATATATTTTATAACTTCTCCTATAAAAAAAATGAAAATGCCAACTCCGTTTGTAATTCCATCAATTACATATCTATCAAAAAAATGAGTTAGTTGAGCTAATTTTCTTATACCTATGGTTAAAGTTCTAGTATAAAAAATGTCTATATAACCACGATTATATGACCAGTTGTATATAGAATTTTTTATTCTGTCCGAAAAAATTCTATTAGGTGTTGTTTTTATTTTTAGAAATGAATTGATTAAGTACAAATTTTGAAAAGATGAATAAATGGAACCATAGAAAATGTATGCTAAAAATAGTCCAAAAAAAGCTATACTTAATGAAAAAATTGCATTTATCAAGACTTCATTCCAATTCGAAGAAGAAATGGAATTTGTATCAAAGTACGTTGTTGATGGAGTTAACCATTTTGATAATATATCAAATTCCATTTCTCCTTGAGAAAAAGGAATTCCTATTGATCCAACGAACGAAGTAAATAATACCAATACAACCAAAGGAAATAATATATTGTTGTCTGATTCATGAGGATATATGTAAGTGTATTTTTCTTTTAAATTTAGATAACTACTCAAATTTTGTATCCTATTTTTAAAACTATTATTGAGTCTAATAGATATTTTTTTTGAAAAAAAAGTGACTTTATTCTTAATTTTTAATAAAAATGTATTTTTATTAGTATTGGTATTATTAGTATTGACATTAGTCGATTGAAATGCTTTATTTCCCCATAACGATATTGAACAAAGCGAGCTATTTTGAATAGTACTGTAATTTTGACAATGGACACGCAAATACCCATCAAAAGTAAGTAAATAAATCCGAAACATATAAAATGCAGTCAATCCCGCGGACAAACAAGCGATTATTGCAAAAATTGGTGAATACATCCAACTATCATTAATAATTTCATCTTTAGACCAAAAACAAGCCAGAGGAGGAATACCACAAAGGGAAAGTGTAGCTAATAAAAAAGTAGTTCTTGTAACTGGAACATATTTTTTCAACCCGCCCATAAGAACCATATTTTGACTTTTATTTGGTGAATATCCAACAATAAGTTCCATGGAATGAATAATAGATCCAGATCCTAAAAACAACAAAGCCTTAGAATAGGCATGAGTAATTAAATGGAATAAAGCAGCGCGATAAGAACCTATACCTAGAGCTAACATAATATAACCCAATTGAGACATTGTAGAATAGGCTAAACTTCTTTTAATGTCTCTTTGAGCAAAAGCCAAAGTAGATCCCAATAGTAGTGTTATTATGCCTACTAAAGAAATAAGATTCATTATGTAGGGTATCTCTATGAAAAGAGGAAAAAGCCTAGCAACAAGAAAAATACCTGCTGCTACCATAGTGGCAGCATGAATAAGAGCCGAAATTGGAGTGGGTCCCTCCATGGCATCGGGTAACCATACATGAAGGGGGAATTGCGCGGATTTTGCAATAGCACCTAGGAATAATAAAGAAGCACATAGAGTAACAAATAAAGAATTGACCTCATTATTATGGATTAAGTTATTAACTATTTGAAACAAATCCCTAAATTCTAAACTACCCGTTCTCCAATAAAGTCCTAAAATTCCTAACAATAAACCAAAATCTCCTACACGATTGGTTACAAAAGCTTTTTGGCAAGCGCTTGCTACAATAGGTCGAGTGAACCAAAATCCTATTAATAAATAGGAACACATTCCTACTAGTTCCCAAAAAATATAAATTTGTATCAAATTAGAACTGGTAACTAATCCAAACATGGAAGTATTGAAAAAACTCATATAAGCAAAAAATCTCAAATATCTTTGATCGTGAAACATATAGTTGTCACTATAAATAAGAACCATTATTCCAACAGTAGTAATTAGTATTAACATAATGGAAGTAAGTGGGTCAATGAAATATCCGAACTCTAAGGAAAAATCGTTATTGATGGTCCAAGAATAGAGATATTGATAGATAAAACTTCCGTTTATTTGTTGAATAGCCAGATTTCCCGAAAAAACCATCACTATACTTAACAATAAAACACTAACAAAAGCCCACATACGCCGAATATTTTTTGTTGCTATTGGAACAAGTAGAAGTCCAAATTCTATTGAGATAGGAACAGAAAGCGGAAGAAAAGGTATTATCCATGCATATTGCAATGTATGTTCCATGAAATTTTTTTTCTTATTTTATAGTATTTTAGTAATAAATCTAATTATTTTGATTTTTGGTTCACTAATTTTTATCTCTTTTAATTTGATTTGAAAGGAACAATAAATAATACAAAAAATAGACAAAAAATAGGAGAAATAAAGCTATAATTATTTAAAGCTATAATTATTTTTTGTATTATTTGAATTTTTTATTCAAAACTATGATTTTTAAAATTATTATCTTATTCTTTATTAAGATATATTATGTTTATTAAGATATAATATGGTGATTGATCATCATATATAATATACTATAATTTATAGTATATTAATACGATATTACTAAAAATAAAAAAAAAAAAACAGTTAAATTATATTGGTATGATAATGTTTATCACGAATTAAAAATTTTATTTCAGATAGAAAGATAGAAAGAACTCCAATAAAAAATTACCAAGATTGTATTAACAGATAATAGAGTGTATGGTTTAACAAATTAACTATTCATTTTAATTTGTAGTTCTACTTACAATTTTACAATTCAATTTCTTTTTTTTTTAAGTATTAATACATCAATATGAAATTCTAAATATGTATTTTCTATACGTTCATATTCTAGAAAATTTGTATTACCTGTATAGGCGAAATGGAATAAGCAATTAAGTGAATGAGTAATTAAGTATAGATAACAAAAAAAAATATCTATTTATTTTAAGCTTTAAAAAATACATGTCTTTCACATAGAACAACACATACAACAAATATAAAAATAAGTAACATGGCAGTTCCAAAAAAACGTACTTCTATATCAAAAAAACGTATTCATAGAAATAACTGGAAGAAAAAGGGGTATTTAGCTGCCCTAAAAGCTTTTTCTTTAGCTAAATCAATTTATACAAGGAATTCAAAAAGTTTTTTTGTGCAACAAAAAAGTAATAAAGATTTGTAATAATCTTAATATAATTTGATTAGAATATATTGATATTGAATTTTAAAAGGAATTATTTTTTCCTATCGACAAACCTTTTTAGTTAAGTTTTCACAATAGAAAACATTTTCTATTGTGAAAAGTGCAATTCTGATAAAAATTAAAAATTTCCATTTTTTTTGGTATATACCTAGCACAAAACCTAATTGTTTTTATTTTATGCTAACCTATTTATAAAATAAAAACAAATATTTTTTTGATAATTTCTTTTTTAGGATTTCATACAAAAAAAAAGAAATTATCAAAAAAAATATCGGAAAACGAGTTATTGAATTTTAACCGTGATAATATCAAACAATTAATTCGGTTTGGAGCCCAATATCAATATATAAAATTTGACTATCAAAAATGAATCATTAAAGATGCAAATAAAATGTATTTTATTAAATTTATTTAACGGATTCTTTATCCATTGATTTTAATATTTATTAAAAATTTTTTAAAATGGAATCTCGACGATTCAATATGAATTAAATATTATTATTTAAAGTGAGCCGCTATGGTGAAATCGGTAGACACGCTGCTCTTAGGAAGCAGTGCTAGAGCATCTCGGTTCGAGTCCGAGTAGCGGCATCTCTTTAAATTTTCATTTTCAAAATGAAAAATAGACACATTTTAGTTTATAATGTATTCATTTCAATTAAATTAATAGGAGCTTTTTTATGTTATGATATTTGTAACTTTAGAACATATATTAACTCATATTTCTTTTTCGATCATTTCAATTGTGATTATGATTCATTTACTGAACTCATTAATTATAGAAATAGTGGAATTACGTGATTCGTCAGAAAAAGGGCTAATAGTTACGTTTTTCTCTATAACAGGATTATTACTTTCTCGTTGGATTTATTCAAAACATTTCCCATTAAGTAATTTATATGAATCATTAATCTTCCTTTCATGGGGGGTTTCCATTATTCATATAATTCCTAAGATTAAGATGGAGAATAATAAAAATTATTTAAGCACAATAACTATGACAAGTACTATTTTGACTCAGTGCTTTGCCACGTCGAGTCTTTCAACCAAAATGTGTCAATCAACAAGATTAGTACCGGCTTTACAATCACAATGGTTAATGATGCATGTAAGTATGATGTTGTTGAGTTATGCAGCTCTTTTATGTGGATCATTATTATCCATAGCTATTTTAGTCATTACATTTCGAAAAGACATCAATATTCTTTGTGAAAGTGAAAACAAGAATTTGTTAATAAAGTCATTTTTTTTTGGTGAGACTAAATATTTGAAAGAAAAAACAAATCTTTTTGCATTTCGAAATTTTTACAAATATCAATTAACGCTGCGTTTGGATTGTTGGAGTTATCGTATCATTAGTATGGGGTTTATTTTTTTAACCATAGGTATACTTTCAGGAGCAGTATGGGCTAATGAAGCATGGGGTTCTTATTGGAATTGGGATCCAAAAGAAACATGGGCATTTATTACTTGGATTATATTCGCGATTTATTTACATAGTAGAACAAATCCAAATTTTCAAACAATTAATTCCGCATTTGTAGCTTCTCTAGGATTTTTTATAATTTGGATATGCTATTTCGGAATCAATATATTAGGAATAGGCTTACATAGTTATGGCTCATTTATATTAAATTAACATCTAATTGAAGAAAAAAAATATATATGGATATATAAAAATTATAATATGCAATGCAACACTAGTTTTTTTTTTGTAGAACCTTTTAGTTCTACAAAAAAAAACTAGATCCTCCTAAATTTTAATTCACTTTTTATAATTTATTTCATTTTTTGAATTCTTTGTTGTAAAATGTAAAAAAAGACAAAAAATGAAATAAAAATCTAAAAACGATAAGACTCCTTTTTTGATTAATGATACTATCAAGCATTATTTATAATAATTTTTAAAAGTAATTAGCTAAAATAGCTTGCACTTTATCAACTGATATTGAGAAAACAAAATCTGGATAAAAACCAATTCCTATTACTGGAAAAAAAATACAGATCAAAACAAATAGTTCTCGTGGTCCAGAATCTAAAAAATTCGAGTTTGGAGCATTCAATAACCTGTATCCATAGAACATTTGTCGTAACATAGATAATAAATATATAGGAGTTAATATCATTCCGATTGCCATTACAAAAGTAATTAGAATTTTTGGCATTAAAAGATATTTTTGGCTGGTAATTATTCCAATAAATATGACTAATTCTGCAACAAAACCACTCATTCCGGGCAATGCAAGAGAAGCCATCGAAAAACTACTAAACATGGTAAAGATTTTTGGCATTAAAATAGCTATCCCTCCCATTTTATCTAGATAAATAACACGTATTCTATCAGAAGTCGTTCCCGCTAAGAAAAAAAGTCCAGCACCAATAAATCCATGAGAAAGTATTTGTAAAATAGCCCCGTTGAGTCCCGCGTTGGTTAGAGAGCCAATTCCTATAAGTATGAAACCCATGTGAGATACGGAAGAACAGGCTATTCTCTTTTTAAAATTACGTTGACCTGGGGAGGTTGAAGCTGCATAGATTATTTGAATCGTTCCCACTACCAATAACCCGGGGGAAAATATACAATGGGCATGGAACAATAACTCCATATTAATTCGAATCAAGCCATATGCTCCCATTTTTAATAAAATTCCAGCTAGAAGCATACATGTACTATAATGTGCTTCTCCATGGGTATCTGATAACCATGTATGTAGAGGTACAATAGGCGATTTGACAGCATAAGCAATAAGAAAACAAAAATATAATAGTATTTCCAATGATAAAGGATATGATTGATTAGCTAATTTTTCTAAACTTAAAGTTGGTTCATTAGAACCATATAAACCCATAACTAGAACTCCTATTAAAAGAAAAACGGAACCCCCAGCAGTGTATAAAATAAACTTTGTAGCTGAGTACAAACGTTTCTTTCCCCCCCACATAGCCAAAAGTAAGTAAACAGGAATTAATTCGAATTCCCACATGATAAAAAAAAGTAAAAGATCTCTAGAAGAAAATAATCCTATTTGACCACTGTACATTGCTAACATTAGGAAATAGAACAATTTTGAATTTCGAGTAATTGGCCAAGCGGCCAAAGTAGCTAAAGTAGTGATAAACCCTGTCAATAAAATAGGTCCGATGGAAATTCCATCGATCCCCAGTTTCCAACGAAAATCAAAAAGATTTATCCATTTATAATCCTCTTCCAATTGGATTAGTGAATCATCCAATCGGAAATAATAAGAAAATATATAAGTTATTACTAGAAGTTCTAATAAACATATACATATTGTATACCACCTAAAAGTCTTATTTCCCCTATAAGGAAGAAAAAACATTGAAGAACCTGCAAATATTGGAAAAACAACAATTATTGTTAACCAAGGAAAATAATTCGTGATAAAAACAAGACATGTTTTGAACAGAAAACCCCGTACTCGTTCCAATATTGGAGCGAGTACGGGGTTTTGCCGGTAAAGTCAAAATAAAGAAGAGTGAAATGATTCAAGTAGAATTTTGTATAACGTTTCAATAAGATAGACCCATGCTGCGAGTTGTTTCATGCCCTAAATAGACACGAACACTCAAAAAATCTGTTGGGCAAGCGGATTCACATCTTTTACAACCTACACAATCCTCGGTTCTTGGTGCAGAAGCAATTTGCTTAGCTTTACATCCATTCCAAGGTATCATTTCCAATACATCTGTAGGACAAGCTCTTACACATTGAGTGCACCCTATACATGTATCATAAATTTTTACTGAATGTGACATTGGATCTATAAATTCTAGTTTTACATATAAAAAAAATCAATCTGGTAAAGTAAAAAAAGTAAAATGAGATTGTATACTAAATGGATTATATATTTGTATTTTAAATACCAGATGAATCAGTAGTTTATTAATTTTTTTCTATCTATGCTTAATTTAATTCTGTTCATCAAAAAGAACCAAAAGGCTTTGACTTTCATCCCCTATTATATTTTATATTTAATATAATTATGATATGAATCTAATAAAAAATCTAATAAATTAAAAAATAGACTCTATATCTTAAATAATTATCTTAAATTATTATTTTTATTTTACTAGTTTATTAGTTATAATTTGTATGACAAATTATATGACAAATGAATATATAATGATTTTCACTAATTATTCAACAAATTCGATTGATTTATACGAGTTGATTTTCTGTTGCGATAGATGGACGAAACAATAGCTAATGCAATAGCTGCTTCGCCAGCTGCAATACCTATAACAAAGATTGAGAAAATGTTTCCTTTTAATTGTCGATTATCAAATAAATTTGAAAATGTTACTAAATTCATATTAATCGAATTTAGTATAAGCTCAAGACACATTAATGCTCTAATCATATTTCGACTTGTAATTAATCCATAAATAGCTAAAGAAAATAAATATACACTCAAAAAAAGCACATGCTCGAACATCATGGATTAATCCCTCATTCAGTTCAATTCATTTCAATATGAAAAAGAAATTTTCTTAAATGAACAGAGTATTTTCAAAACAAAAAAAAAATATTACTGATTAAATTGACTAATTGAATTTTTTAATTCAAAAAACAATTTTTCCATTTGTTTATTTTATTTAGAATTTAAATAAAATTTAAAGTTCTAATAATTGCATTTTTTTTCATTCTAATTTAATCTTAATTAGTTTAGTATTGTTATTGACGAGCCATAGTAATTGCACCTATTAAGGAAACTAATAGAATTATAGAAATAAGTTCGAATGGAAGATAAAAGTTTGTTGATAAATGAATTCCAATTTGTTGAACATTACTTATTAGGTCTTGTTCCACAATTTGGTTTGATCTTGTAGTCCAAATAATTCCATACCATGATGTATCTAAGATAGTAGTAGTTAGTGAAAAAAAAATACTTATACAAATAAGTGAAGTGATTCTATCTCCAATAGTCCAAAATTTGTAATTATTGGAATATTCTGAAATGTTTATGAACATTACAGCAAATAAAATTAAGATATTTATGGCTCCCACATAAATAAGTAACTGAGTAGCAGCTACAAAATAGGAGTTCAATAGAATATAGAGTAAAGATATACAAACAAGAACCAATCCTAATGAAAAGGCGGAATAAATTAGATTAGTAAATAATACTACCCCCAGACTTCCTACTACAAGAAATGATCCCACAAATACTACAAATATATCATGTATTGATCCAAGTAAATCCATTTTGTATAAAATAAGAAATAAATAAAAAGTAGAAATATGGCATTTCATAGTCTTAATGAATAGCCTGATAAAAGTGATTACTCTACTTTTTTGTCTATTTTTTGTATAGAATATTTTCTACCTAAATACAATCATAATAATTACTATTAATATAGTGGGGACTAACGTAAATATTAAATATATATATATATGATATATGCGAAAGAAGTAGTTCTCTAATATTCTATTTAACTCAATCAAATAGTAGTGATTTTAATAACCATTTCATCAATTAATGAAATGGTTATTACTTAGTATTAGTATTTGTAATTACTAATTCAATTAATCAAAAAAATCTTACTAATTGGTAATTGTTCTTGAATCAAAGGTTTTCCGTTTTGAATTTGACTCAAATCAAAACTCTTTCAGTTGTGTAATCCCCAATTACTGATATAGGTAATCGACCCAAAGCAATTTGATTATAATTTAACTCGTGGCGATCATAAGTCGAAAGTTCATATTCTTCTGTCATTGATAAACAGTTTGTTGGACAATATTCAACACAGTTACCACAAAATATACAGACTCCAAAATCAATACTATAATTAAATAATTGTTTCTTTTTAATATCTCTTTCCAATCTCCAATCAACAACAGGTAGATCTATGGGACATACACGAACACATACTTCACAAGCAATACATTTATCAAATTCAAAGTGGATTCGCCCACGAAACCTTTCTGATGTGATTGATTTTTCATAAGGGTATTGAATAGTTACAGGAAGCCGATTTGTATGGGATAAAGTAATTATAAAACTTTGCCCAATGTATCTTGCCGCTCTTATTGTTTGTTGACCATAATTTATGAACCTAGTCACCATAGAGAACATATTGTAGATATCCATAAAAAAATTGATGTTTTTTTTTTTCTCTTGTTTGAGCTAGATTATGAACTTAAAAAATATTGTTATCTTTTTTTTTTATTTAGTTTTAGTTATAGTGAAACAAGTTGAAAAGAAGTTGTTAATAATAGATTACCTAGAGAAACGGGTAAAAGAAATTTCCATCCAAGATTTAAAAGCTGGTCTATTCTCATCCTAGGTAAAGTCCATCTTGTTGTGATAGCAATGAACATAAACAAATAAGCTTTAATTAATGTAATAAAGATTCCAATTATTATTCTAAGTACTTCATTCATTTTAATTATTTCTAAACTATCTGGGATAAATATATCGGGAATAGATATATTCCATCCACCTAAGTAAAGAACTGTTGCAAACAATGAAGAAACTAATAGATTTAGATAAGAAGCAATGTAAAATAATCCATATTTGATACCTGAATATTCCGTTTGATAACCTGCTACTAATTCCTCTTCTGCTTCTGGTAAATCAAAAGGTAATCTTTCACATTCTGCTAGAGAAGAAATTAGAAAAACTATAAATCCTACAGGTTGACGCCAAAAATTCCATCCTACAAACCCATATTTTGACTGTGCCTCAACTATATCAACTGTACTTAGACTGTTAGATAATCATAGTCGAAAATAACATCACTATTATTATCGCTAATACAAAACCGTACATGAAACCTCAGTTTCATACGGCTCCTCTATGGTTACAAATAAATATAAGGACTGACTTATCATTAGGAGCATCTTTGTAACTCTTTGTAAGTAAAGTAGATCGACGAATAAAGATAAGTTAGAAAGTCGCAAATTAAACCAAGGAAATTCCGTTTGCTAAAATAATAAAAAGCATTTTCGAATTGATCTTATCCCTTATAATTAAATAATTAATATTTTTCTTTAATTAGTAATAACTTAAATCTTTGATAAAATACTTGCTATATTAATGAAAATTAGGTGCTAATGATGATAATATATATATAGATTTATATATAGATATATAGTATATATATATATATATTTTTATGCTTTATTATATATATAATATATATTTTTTTATGCTTTATTATATTATTCCTTTCTTCTTTCTCATAATAGAATTTCTTATAATAGATAATAGAGGGAGGAATTCTTTCAAAAAATAAAGGATTAATTCGTTATTGATAGTCATTTCTTTAATCAATGAATAGGAACATACTCTAGATCGGAATCGTGAGAGAGTACTGCTTAATCATTTCTACCAATTTAAAAGCCCTTATTATGAATTATGATTCGTTTTATGTGGAAATATCTGATACTTTAAATATTTCTATTACTAATCCTTTGTGTACCTTGGTGTTTCTAACCGTTCATTGATTTTTGATTGATACCTGGTATGGTAGTATGGTAGGTTAAGTAATAGGTATACATACAAGACAATAATAGAAACTCCATACATTTGATCCTTTGTACCCGCTTCAAGATATAATGACTAGACTAATCAAAGAACCTTAATCAAGAATCTTGATCTTGGGGTAATTTATGTTTATTTCCACTTTATTCTTGTACATAGGAAATGAGATTTCATCTTCTTACTACTAATTTATATTTATATATTTATAAGCTGTTTTAGTTCACTCATATAACTATCTGGATTAAATTATTGATTCGAATGACAGATAAAGAAAGAAATAAGGAGGATCTTTATTCAATACATTCAAGCTCTTTCCTTTTTGCATTTCTAGGAAAAATTCATATTCCAACGAATCACACGTAGAGATATTGATAAGACACATAGAGTTAATGGTATTTCATAACTAATAGATTGAGCAGCGGCTCGTAGACCACCTGAAAAGGAATATTTATTATTTGATCCATATCCTGACATAAGGAGACCTATAGGAGCAATACTTGAAACGGCAATCCATAAAAAAACGCCTATACTTAAATCTGCTAAAACAAGGCGATATCCAAAGGGAATTACTAAATAACTTAGTAGAATTGAAATGACTGCTATAGACGGTCCAAAAGTAAACAAACGAGTATCTCCTCTAGATGGGAGAAGGTCCTCTTTAAAAAGGAGTTTGATTCCGTCTGCTAGAGCTTGAAGGATTCCCAATGGACCAGCATATTCCGGGCCGATACGTTGTTGTATCCCTGCAGATATTTCTCTTTCTAACCACACAATTACTAGTACTCCTATTGTAACTCCAAATATAAGAGCTAAAATGGGAATAAACAACCATATGAGTCCATAAACTTCTTTTAAAGATTCTAATCTATAAAAAGAATTTATAGTTTGTACTTTTGTCATATCAATTATCATTTCACCGATCAACTTCTCCCATAATAATATCTATACTACCTAGTATTGTCATGATATCAGCCAATTTCATTCTTTTAACTAGTTGAGGAAGAATTTGCAAATTAATGAAACCAGGTGGACGAATTTTCCATCTCCAAGGGAAAACCATATTATCCCCGATCAAATAAATTCCTAATTCTCCTTTTGGAGCTTCTACTCTAACATAAAGTTCTTGTTTTGCCAATTCAAAATTAGGTGAAGGTTTTTTACTAATGAATCTATATTCAAAATCATTCCATTCAGATTTCTGAGCGCTAACAAAGCGTCGGAGTTCTAAATTTTCATAAGGCCCCCCAGGAATTCCTTCTAAAGCCTGTTGAATAATTTTTATGGATTCCACCATTTCACCTATTCGTATTAAATAACGAGCTAATGAATCTCCCTCTTTTTGCCATTGAACTTCCCAATTAAATTCATTATAACACTCATAATGATCCATTTTACGAAGATCCCATGGGATACCAGAAGCCCGTAACATTGGTCCTGATAATCCCCAATTTAGTGCTTCTTCTCCCACAATAATGCCGACACCTTCAACTCGTTCCAAAAAAATGGGATTTCTAGTAATAAGTTTTTGATATTCAACGACTCCTTTTAAAAAATAATCACAGAAATCCAGACATTTATCTAGCCATCCATGAGGTAAATCAGCAGCTACCCCTCCTATACGAAAATAATTATGCATCATTCGCATACCTGTGGCAGTTTCAAATAGATCATATATCAATTCTCTTTCTCTAAAAATATAGAAAAAAGGAGTCTGTGCACCGATATCCGCCATAAAAGGACCAAGCCATAACAAATGAGAAGCTATACGACTTAGCTCTAGCATAATTACTCTTATATAGCTGGCTCTTTGCGGTACTTGAACATTTCCTAAATGTTCTGACGCATTTACTGTTATTGCTTCTGTAAACATAGTAGCTAAATAATCCCAGCGTGTTACATAAGGTAAATATTGTATAATTGTTCGGTTTTCGGCTATTTTTTCCATTCCTCTGTGTAAATAGCCTAATATGGGTTCACAATCAATAACATCTTCGCCGTCAAGAGTAACAATTAGTCGAAGAACACCATGCATTGATGGATGGTGAGGACCCATATTGACTATCATGAGATCCTTTTTTGTAGTTGATCCAGTCATATTTTTTCCTCTCCAATTCCTTATTTCCTGAATTTTTCAAAAGCTCAAAAGGAAGTTGATCAAAACAAAATGAAAAATCTAATAACTAAGAAGAAAAAATGCAAACCAATCCTCAATCCTGAAATTAACGAGTTTTTGACTCCCGAATATCCAACTCTCCAATTAGTTTCTTATAACTTCCTCTATTTTTCTTTGACAAATAAACTAAAAGTCGTTGACGTTTTCCCAAAATTTTTCGTAGACCTTTTTGTGATAAAAAATCTTTTTTGTGCAATTCTAAATGTGAAGTAAGTTTACGTATTTTATTGGTTAAACTCAATATTTGAAATTCAATAGAACCTTTGTTTTCTTTTTTTTCTTCTTGTTCTTGTGAAAAAACTAAGCTGAATGACTCTTTGATCATAAAAAAAATCTTTTATTTATTTATTTTTTATTGATTTTAACAATCAGGAAAAATTATAATTATTTTACCACTTATTTAATTTATTTTCATTTTGTATCCACAAAAATACAGATATATTTATATACTATTTTTTTATTATTTTTTATTCTTTTTAGTTGTTTTTTTTTTTCTTTATATCGAAATCCAATTTTCGATATAAAGAAAAAAAAAACTCGCCGTATTCACAAACCAGTAAAGTTTAATTGAACCAATGGATGATCAATATTATGTATCAGGGTAAGGCAGTAAAATAATGCATACAAACTCTAATTTTTATTGATAGTACTATATATTAGTATAATACTAAAGAATAATTAATTTATTACAGAATTAGGAATCTAGAATACATATATATGCGCCCCATACTTAATCGACTACCATTACTCGTATCAAACCAATAACGATTCATACAAGCTAAATCTTCTAATCGGAAATTTGGCCAAAGAAACAACTTGAATTTATTAAATTCATTTATATCTGTTTTAAGATTACGATGTTCATTCAAAAATTTTCTGTATTTTTCTATGTTGTATTTATGATAAAATACTGGATTTCTATCTACAACATTCCAATTACGGGAATTGAAACAAGTCAAAATTCTCAATTCTTTACGAAGTCTAAGAGATAGAATATTTTCAGGAATAATAAAGGAATAATTAGTTTTGTCCCCATTCACAAGTATATTGCTATATTGTGAAATAAAGCTATCCGAACTCTTCTTGCCAACAACATATCCTACTTTTTTGTATTTCTTATTAGTTTGGCGCTTACTTTTATCGATCAATGAAAGATCTATCATTATCATTTGATATATAATCAACTTCCCATCCCTTTTTATAGATAGACGTTTGGGTTCGATAATCAGTATTCCTTTTTTTAGGAATTCTTTAAGAGAAAGAGATAGATTTGGTTCTTTTTTAATCGTCATTATATCCAAACGCATCTCTCCTTTTTCAACCGAGGATATAGCAATTTCTTTTGGATTTACCAGTCTAAGTAGTAAACAATATACCCTAATATTAGGGAGTACTCTTTTATTGAATGGGTCATCCAATCTTAATTGGAAAAGAAAAAATTGTTTCATTAAAGCATAAAGTTTTGTTTTATTCTTGTCTCTCGATTCTTTTTCCTCGTTTTCAATTTTTTCAATATCTTTTTTAATATCTTTTTCAACATCTTTATTTTGATCTTTATTTTTGTTTTGTTTTATTGGATCAAATCGAAGATTTTCTTGGCTTTGTTGTTCATTTTTTTTTTTTGAATTAGAAAATTCCAGATATTCTTTTTGATTTTGATTAGATGATTTTTGAAAATTATTTTGTTGATCTATGTTAATATTTTCATATTGACTAATATTTTCATAGAAATCAAAAAGAAGTAATTTGATTGGTATAGTTTGTGGGGTAATCTTATATGTATTAAAAAGTAACACAAATTCTGTAAAAAACCAAGGTTCTAAATTGGATATCCTACGATATGGTTTTTCTTGATTCATCCCCATCCAATCAAAAAAGTTTTTTTTTTTTTTGAATTTGTCTTTTTCATAAATTTCATAAATCGTAGGAGAAAAAATATCCTTTTTTTTAATTTTTTGATAGTCATTAGTTTCTTTAGTCTTAGTATTTTTATTAATCTCAGTACCAATATGTATGTTAGTCCAGGTCTTAATATCAATATTCTTTTGAATAAAAAAATGAAGACTTCTAGAATCAAAATATTTTCTATCCAGATTTTTTTTCATAATATGTCCTTTTTCTAGATAATCACTAATTGCTATACTTACCAATGGATAAAGTTTTAATATATTGAAATTATATGAAATTTCTTGTTGTTCGTTTATTTGTAATCTTGGAACATAAATAGATGAATTACTCTTATCCATATAATTCATATGTTCATATGATAAAAGATCATATTCATATTGTTTGTTAAATTTCTCTTTTTTACTTGTTAGTGAATCCACTATAGAATAATTTTCTTCCTTGTAAATCAATTGGTTTGTTTCTTTTTTATCTTTATCTGAAGTTAATTTATATAAATCCAATTTTATTGAGTTTTTTTTTTGAATTTTATACCTTTGATTGACTTTATTTCTCCATTTTTTTAGTACTAAATCAGACCATTTGGTCTGAGATAAATTGTATTGATAATGATGTTTTAACCAATTTTTCCATTCATTTATTCCAGAATTATGAATTTTCTTATCTCTTGATTTTGCATCAAATATTCCTTGTGTTGTACAATAATCCTTAATTTTTTCCCTAAAAAATGGATAAGTCTCATGATATATCAGTATAGATTTCAAGGAATAAGTGTTAACTAATTTAGTTTGTGATATTTTATAAAATACATATGCTTGGGACAAGGAAGATAAGTTGTAATCACTATTTGTATTAGATGACTTTTTTAAAGTCAAAATAAAGTTCATTGAATTTGCATTTATTTCATCAATTTCTTGTTTATTTGTTTTATTGTCGTAAATTATGTATTTTTTGAGAATTTTTTTTAGTGATTCAAAAATAAATTGTATATTGACCCTAGAAATGTTAATGGTACGTACTAAAATAGTAATGTATATTTTTTCAATGAAAGATTTCAAAAAAAAATGGGATTTATATATTAATCGAATATTTTTTCTTTTAAATATCCGCAAAAATTCTTTATGTGATTCTGATTTTTTCTCATCACTAGTTAGAACTATTTTTTTCTTTTCTTTTGTAATTTGTTCTATTTGATTTTTCAATATGATTGCTCTATCAGAAAGATCTTTTGTTTGTTTTTCTAAGAGTGAAATATTTGTGAATTGAATTGGTATGGACAATTCTAGACCCATTTTATTGTGAATTTGATAATCTTTTTCATTTTCATTTGGTTCATTTACTTTGATTTTTCTGAATATAAATACGAAAATGGGACTTACCTTTTTCAATTCTTCCACTATTTGTTTTATAACTAAAACTATTCTTCCTATTTTTTCTTTTGTAACTTTTATAAATATAAACGATTTTTTTTTTATTCTTTCTTTTAAAATTTGATAAAAAAAAGCAAAAACTAAAAAAGAAATTTCTTTAACGTTTTTTTTTAGTTTTTGCTTTTTTTTATCAAATTCTTTATAAATGGGTTTAAAAAAAGAAGGTTTCTTTCTGGGAGAACCAAAGGGCACTTCTGTTTCCATTCCCCAGATTGTTAAAAAACAAAAATTCTCGGTTTTTTGTTTTTTCTTCACTGTATCTCTATTAGACTCAGATACTATTTTAGATGTTCGCCAAGGTCTCAGACAAAAAGGGAATAAAATCTTTATCTGAATACCATCTGTTAACCAATTTTGAGGAAATTCTGTTTCGGATAATTGAACAGCATTATAAGTGCATTTAACATGCATTTCTTTATTCCAATCTTTAAAATCTTCGTACCACTCAGGAAATTGAAATAATAACATACGACCAATATTTTTAGCTATTATCAATGAAGGCAATACAATGTATTTTCTAAGAAAAGATTGTATTACTAACATGGACCCTCTTATTGCTTGAGCAAATGGAAGGGTATCCCAAGTTTCTGATATTGTTATACGCTCATTTTCCTCAATTTTTTTTTGTTTTTCTTTTTCGCTATCCAAAAATGGGAATTCTGGTTCTTTTCGGAACCAGTTTTGAAAAATGAGATTGATTATTTCAAAAATATTAACAGAAGGGATTTTGTCTATTTGTTCCAAAAAAAGAGGGGACTGTACATTTGCTTGAAATAGTTCGCAAATAAGTGTTTTCCGTCTTTGAGCACGCATAGATCCTTTAATTAGCGCTCGACGGAAATCTGGTTGTTGAGAGTAACGTCTCAAAGCTATTTCTTCCCCGGAATCTTTAGCACTATTAGTTTTACTATTAGTCTTACTAATAGTATTAGTACTATTACTAGCATCAGTATCCTCATCCTTATCGTTATAAATTACCACACGTTTAGCTTTTCTTGAACGAATTCCAGCGTCTTCCTCCCTTTTTTTTTTTTCTTGTTCTTGTTCTTCTTGTTCTTCTTTTTCTTTTTTTTCTTTTGCTTTTCGTTCTTCTTTTTCTAACTCAGTGATTAATTTATATGACCATCGGGGCACTGTTTTATCGATTTCTTCATTCAAACTTTTGGAAAGTTCAAAATCAAAAGAAAATTCCCCTTTTATAGATTCTATATCGTTATCCTTTTGATATTTCAATTCTAGATAATTTTTATTTTTATAATAAAGTAGATCATGAATCTTATTTATCCAAAAATTATCTATGGAATTTTCTGTAGAAATAATTAAATGATTCATGATTGACTCTAAGGAGAATTCTTTTATTGTTCCCCGATAGGGTCCATTCAAAAAAGGATCATATTGGTTAGGTAAATATTTTTGTTCATTTTCATCATCGTTGCATAATCGGTTCTTTTTTTGAAGAATATCTATAACAAAAGATTCTTTTTGTTTTTCAAGAGTTTTTAGTCGACTTATTAGCTCATTTATTAAGATATATCTTTTTTGCTCATTGGTATAAACCCAATAATTATACAGCTCTTCATGGGATAACTTTTCTGTAGTGGACGACAAAAAATGTCGTTCTATCATTTCCGAAAAAATAGCTAAACTAGGTGGATATGTAAAAGACATTTTTTGTTGTCCATCATTTGGACATATGTAAAAAAAATATTGTGACATTTTTTTCTGTACAGGATTTTCAAATTCCAATTGATTTTTTTTTATATATCTTAAAGGTCGATTCCATCTTTTATAATCGAAAAGAAAAGTTACAAGAGGTTTTTCAAACGATAAAAAAGGGTTTTCTTTTCCATTCACTTTGCCCGGATCGTAAGGGTCTTTTTCGGTGGATCCCTCTTGTTCCTGTTTAGTTTCCTTCGTTTCGGAAGTTGTTTCTACATCGTTTTCTTCCTCACTTTCTCTCCTTTCTTCCTCACTTTCTCTCTTTTCTTCCTCACTTTCTCTCTCTTGTTTCGTTTTTGGGGTTTCTTTCAGTTTATTAGTGAAAATAGGCGACGGCATTCTGCCTAAATAGTAGACACAGGTGATAAATAAGAGAATACCAAACATAGAATTTCTCAATTCTGACACAAGATACTTATTAGACACAAGGTACTTATTAGATCGAATCGAATGATTTTGTCGTATCCAGAATAATACCAATCCAACCCATT